ATAGGACATATTAGGGCTATACGGATTCGAACCGTAGACCTTCTCGGTAAAACAGATCAAACGGATTATTATCGAAATGATTCGAACTGTTTCAAAGACTCAACATGCATTTTTTTGCATTGGGCTCTTTCATCAACTGATGTAAAGATCAGTTAGTCCACCATAGTTTTTCTTTACGGAAAGATAATGAGATGGCTCCCTGTGCTCTGATTGATTATTTGTATTATGATCTATCTAGGAGCAATACCAAAGTGTTTCAAAGGAGGATTACCTTGACTTAGGTCTGCCTCCGGCCTAAATTAAATCAACCTAAGTGAAATGGAGTCTCTATCGTTCCGCTGCAAGAGTTGACTATGAGACTTCATACACCTTAAAGTTCATAGAACGAAAAGAAGTTTTTTGGAGGCCCTTATCCTCATTACGCCTAGCATTTAGTGGGCTGGATATTTACCTTATCAACTAGCAAATCAATAAGGGTTCTATTTGATTAGGCACCTGAATTGGCACCTGAATCGGACTGAACCGACTATTTGTCAGGCTACTGTTCTCCTATTCTCTCGAATCCATGAAGTAAGACATTGATTTTGCAATAAGATCAATTATGTTCATTGCATAATAAGCTCCCTTGAAAAGCATTGGCGCACGTGTAAGCGAGTTGCTCTACCGAACTGAGCTATAGCCCTTGTCAGAGATATCTTAACATATAGATAATTTCTTGTCAAGATGAATATTCTCTAATGCCAGAGGATATCCCTTTGATCTGCTTACTATATAACATAGTAATAACGGAGCAGTATTGCTTATAAAAAGGATTCGATCTATAATCGATCGAAGTAATGGGTCTTCCTTTGTGGTGATAAATTGCCTACTTAACTCAGTGGTTAGAGTATTGCTTTCATACGGCGGGAGTCATTGGTTCAAATCCAATAGTAGGTAGGTAGAAAAATTACTAGATAGCATTGGACTTACTTCGCTTCGCTATCTAATAACTTTTTCTACTCCTCTTCCCTTTTTCTTTGTATCAACTAAACCTTTGGATTGTCTTCAATTGGATGGGGGAATCCAATTGATAGCCTCGACTCGTATCCTAGCTCGTCTGAGAGCTAGCTTCGCTTCAACCAATTCTTTCGTACCCTCAGCTCTACTCAAGTTAGCTTCGGCTATTTCAAGTGCCTGTTGAGCTTCTTCCGGATCAATGTCACTACCCAGTTCCGCATCATTTCCTAAAATGATGATCTCATTATTAACTATTCTCGCAAAACCGCTCCACAGAACCGCCGTTAACCATTGGTCGTTGAGGAGGCGTATTCTCAAAGGACCCATATCTACAGCTGTGTTAATGGGGGCGTGGTTTGGTAATACGCCAATTTGACCACTATTAGTAGATAAAATGATTTCTTTCACTTCACAATCCCAAATAATTCGCTTAGGAGTTAGTACATAAAGATTTAATTTCATTTCTTCAATTTGTTCTCCTCTTCTAAGTTTATAGCTTTCGTGCTAGCTTCATCGATGTTACCCACCAAATAAAAAGCCTGTTCGGGTAGGCCGTCTAATTCTCCGGAAAGGATTAGTTGAAATCCCCTAATTGTTTCTGCAAGACCAACATACTTTCCTGCAGAACCGGTAAAAACTTCTGCCACAAAGAACGGTTGTGATAAGAAACGTTCAATTTTTCGTGCTCTTGCTACAGTTAAACGATCCTCCTCCGATAATTCATCCAACCCAAGAATTGCGATAATGTCCTGAAGTTCTTTGTAACGTTGTAAAGTTTGCTTAACTCTTTGCGCAGTTTCATAATGTTCGTTGCCAACGATCCGAGGCTGTAACATAGTTGAGGTTGAATCTAAAGGATCTACTGCTGGATAAATACCCTTGGAAGCTAATCCTCTGGAAAGTACGGTAGTAGCATCCAAATGTGCAAATGTTGTGGCAGGAGCAGGGTCGGTCAAATCGTCCGCAGGTACATAAACCGCTTGGATCGAAGTTATAGATCCCTTTTTGGTAGAAGTAATTCTTTCTTGCAAAGAACCCATTTCTGTACTAAGAGTAGGTTGATAACCCACTGCGGAGGGCATTCTCCCTAATAAAGCGGATACCTCCGATCCTGCTTGAACAAAACGAAAGATATTATCGATGAATAGAAGCACGTCTTGCTTATTAACATCTCGGAAATATTCTGCCATAGTTAGGGCAGTTAAACCAACTCTCATACGAGCTCCCGGCGGTTCATTCATTTGGCCATAGACTAGAGCTACCTTTGATTCCTCAATATTTTTTTCATTAATTACTCCGGATTCCTTCATTTCCATATAAAGATCATTTCCTTCACGAGTCCGTTCCCCTACTCCGCCAAATACGGATACGCCTCCATGAGCTTTAGCAATGTTGTTGATTAATTCCATGATGAGTACTGTTTTCCCTACTCCAGCCCCCCCAAATAGTCCGATTTTTCCCCCACGTCGATAAGGAGCTAAAAGATCGACCACCTTAATACCTGTTTCAAAGATGGATAATTTCGTATCTAACTCGATAAAGGCAGGCGCAGATCTATGAATAGGGAATGTTGCACTAGTATCTACAGGACCCAAATTGTCAATAGGTTCCCCAAGAACGTTGAAAATTCGTCCGAGAGTAGCTCCACCGACTGGAACACTGAGAGGAGCTCCCGTGTCAATCACTTCCATTCCTCTCATCAACCCGTCTGTAGCACTCATAGCTACAGCTCTAACTCGATTATTTCCTAATAATTGTTGTACCTCACAAGTCACATTAATTTGCTTACCGGCAGTGTCTCTACTCTTGACTACCAAAGCGTTATAAATATAAGGTAACTTGCCTGGGGGAAAAGTGATATCCAGCACGGGTCCAATAATTTGATCGATACGCCCTGTGCTTTTTTCCTCAATTGTGGAAACCCCGGGACGAGAAGTAGTAGGATTGGTTCTCATAATTATCACATAATTTTCAAAAAAAAAGGAATTTGTCGAAATTTTTCTTTTTTTCTTGTTGAATAATGCCAAATCAAATCCAAAAAAAGAGCCAAAAATCCAAAAGTCAAAAGGAAATGAATTAGTTAATTCAATAAGAGAGAAAAGGGGACCAGGACTTGATTTCGTTGCCCAAGCGAATCCCATTCAATCGTTTACTCATGGAATGAGTCCGTTGGAAAGTTCAATCAATCTTTTTTTCATATACATTTCGCCTTTTGTGGAGGATCTGTCCCTACTCTACTTTCCTATCTAGGACTTCGATATACAAAATATATACTACTGTGAAGCATAGATTGCTGTCAACAGAGAATTTTCTTAGTATTTAGGTATTTACATTCAAAATAAGAAAGGGGCCTATTAAGAACTTGTAAAATAAGGATTAGGGATTGATTTGGGTTGCGCTATATCTATCAAAGAGTATACAATAATGATGGATTTGGTGAATCAAATCCATGGTTTAATAACGAACCATGTTAACTTACCATAACAACAACTCAATTCCTATCGAATTCCTATAGTAGAATTCCTATAGGATAGAACATACACAGGGTGTACGCATTATATATGAATGAAACATATTCATTAACTTAAGCATGCCCTCCATTTTCTTTAATGAGTTGATAGTAATTGAATATCCTTTTTGTTTTAAAAGATTTTTGCAAAGGTTTCATTTACGCCTAATCCATATCGAGTAGACCCTGTCGTTGTGAGAATTCTTAATTCATGAGTTGTAGGGAGGGACTTATGTCACCACAAACAGAAACTAAAGCAAGTGTTGGATTTAAAGCTGGTGTTAAGGATTATAAATTGACTTACTACACCCCGGAGTATGAAACCAAGGATACTGATATCTTGGCAGCATTCCGAGTAACTCCTCAGCCGGGGGTTCCGCCCGAAGAAGCAGGGGCTGCAGTAGCTGCCGAATCTTCTACTGGTACATGGACAACTGTTTGGACTGATGGACTTACCAGTCTTGATCGTTACAAAGGACGATGCTATCACATCGAGCCCGTTGTTGGGGAGGAAAATCAATATATCGCTTATGTAGCTTATCCATTAGACCTATTTGAAGAGGGTTCTGTTACTAACATGTTTACTTCCATTGTGGGTAACGTATTTGGTTTCAAAGCCCTACGCGCTCTACGTCTGGAGGATCTGCGAATTCCCCCTACTTATTCAAAAACTTTCCTAGGTCCGCCTCATGGTATCCAAGTTGAAAGGGATAAGTTGAACAAGTACGGCCGTCCTTTTTTGGGATGTACTATTAAACCAAAATTGGGATTATCCGCAAAAAATTATGGTAGAGCGTGTTATGAGTGTCTACGCGGTGGACTTGATTTTACCAAAGATGATGAAAACGTAAACTCACAACCATTTATGCGCTGGAGGGACCGTTTTGTCTTTTGTGCCGAAGCTCTTTATAAAGCACAGGCCGAAACCGGTGAAATCAAGGGGCATTACTTGAATGCGACTGCAGGTACATGCGAAGAAATGATTAAGAGAGCTGTATTTGCGAGGGAATTAGGGGCTCCTATTGTAATGCATGACTACTTAACTGGGGGATTCACTGCAAATACTAGTTTGGCTCATTATTGCCGCGACAATGGCCTACTTCTTCACATTCACCGGGCAATGCATGCAGTTATTGATAGACAGAAAAATCATGGTATGCATTTTCGTGTATTAGCTAAAGCATTGCGTATGTCTGGGGGAGATCATATCCACGCCGGTACAGTAGTAGGTAAGTTAGAAGGGGAACGCGAAATGACTTTAGGTTTTGTTGATTTATTGCGCGATGATTTTATTGAAAAAGATCGTGCTCGCGGTATCTTTTTCACTCAGGACTGGGTATCCATGCCAGGTGTTATACCGGTGGCTTCAGGGGGTATTCATGTTTGGCATATGCCAGCTCTGACCGAAATCTTTGGAGATGATTCTGTATTACAATTTGGTGGAGGAACTTTAGGACATCCTTGGGGAAATGCACCTGGTGCAGCAGCTAATCGGGTGGCTTTAGAAGCTTGTGTACAAGCTCGTAACGAAGGACGCGATCTTGCTCGTGAAGGTAATGAAATTATCCGAGCAGCTTGTAAATGGAGTCCTGAACTAGCCGCAGCTTGTGAAGTATGGAAGGCGATCAAATTCGAGTTCGAGCCGGTAGATAAACTAGATAAGTAGATAAAACTAGATATAAAGAAGTCTAAATAAAAAAGAAGCGAAATAGAAAGAGAAAAAATCAGTTACAAAATGCAGTAATTCTTCTTTATTCTTCTAATTGATTGCAATTAAACTCGGCTCAATCTTTTTTTTTTAAGATTGAGCCGAATAAAAATGGATCTTGATACGATCATGAGACTTGACAAATAGAGATTCCTCTATTCTATATATTTAGAATATATAAAGGTATAATCCATTCTTGCGTCTTGCGCGGGGTCTTACTAATAGGACTTCGCTGCACGGGACGGGTCTTCATCGAAAAGCTAACTCCACCCGGCATTTTCATACCCTTTGGGTGGTATATCGCCTTAAAAAGTCTAAGGGGGTAGTATGAGATCTGTAGTAAGTAAGAGAATTTGCCCTTTGATTTTGATTGAGTATGCTATTTTTCCGCCTTTACCGCGCATTATTGTATGAGCTTCTAGAGAATAGAGGACCGCGTATGCAGGAAGGAAATTACAGCTTAATAAAAAAGTCTAAAAAAGCTTCAACTTTATGGCACTATCAATCAACTAAAAAGCCCTATGTATGAATCCTTACAACCGGTGGGATAGGATAAGAGCGAGTTTCGGTATACTGGGGCTGGGGGATATCCTTATTTCAAAACCTGACGCGCATCTTGCGTTTGTAGGGGTCCGAGAGTGGTTGAAGAAGTATTGCATGTGGAAGTAGGTAGACGAAACTTATTTAGGATTCAAAATGGGCGCATTCGACTAAAAGTCGTACTGAGACCTTTTTTAAAGGGTATTCTGAAAGAGGTATTTCATTTTCACAATCGCTTTCTTTTGAATCCAATTTCAAGTTCGATTAGAAGGATAGAAAGGCCGTGAGGACGGGAAAAGAAAAATCAAATCTTTTGAATTTTTAATTAGTTCTCTTTTTTTGCAATTTTCTTATTATCCATTCCATTCATTTTTTTTTTTATAGAATACTAAAGTATTCTATAAAAAATCTTTATTTTGCAAACTAAAAAATACAATAGTCAATATTCCTTATAATAGATATACTTAATTATATTATAAGAATCTTAAGATATTTTTCGAATAGATAGAAATAGTAAATTTGAATTGAGACACCTATTCTATGACGGATTTTAACTTACCTTCTATTTTCGTGCCTTTAGTAGGCTTAGTATTTCCGGCAATTGCAATGGCTTCTTTATTTCTTTATGTGCAGAAAAATAAGATTGTCTAGAACCGACGGGGGCGAATTTTCTCAATGTATTTCCACGCAGGATCATAATACAGATATTTTTTAGTGTAAGTAATATGGTAGGGTATGTGGTTCTTTCTACACACAAACGAAAAACGGCTATGGATGCGGATATAGGCTACGAGCATAAATGCATGCATATGCGGAGCCGGGTATAGCGAGTTTTATTTTAAGTGGATCAACGAATATTTTTTGAATAGAAAGTCAATGTATCTAACCAATTATTTCACAGGAGTACTCGTTGCTGAAGGCGATTTCAGAATCAAAAAAAGTAAAGTCAAAATCATTTAGCTTATTCTCTCAATTTCAATCGACCGCTGCTGGATTTAGTATATCTAATATGAATTGGCGATCAGAACACATATGGATAGAACTTCTAAAAGGTTCTCGAAAAAGAGGTAATTTTTTCTGGGCCTGTATTCTTTTTCTAGGTTCACTAGGATTCTTATCGGTTGGGGCTTCCAGTTATCTTGGTAAGAATATGATATCTGTACTTCCATCTCAACAAATTCTTTTTTTTCCACAGGGGGTCGTGATGTCTTTCTACGGAATCGCGGGCCTATTCATTAGCTCCTACTTGTGGTGCACTATTTTGTGGAATGTAGGCAGTGGTTATGACCGATTCGATAGAAAAGAGGGAATAGTGTGCATTTTTCGTTGGGGATTCCCTGGAATAAAACGTCGCGTCTTCCTTCGATTCCTTATGCGGGATATCCAATCAATTAGAATTCAGGTTAAAGAGGGTCTTTATCCTCGTCGTATCCTTTATATGGAAATCCGGGGCCAGGGGGTCATTCCCTTGACTCGTACTGATGAGAAGTTTTTTACTCCACGAGAAATAGAACAAAAAGCTGCCGAATTGGCCTATTTCTTGCGTGTACCAATTGAAGTATTTTGAGTACCGATTGCATTTTTTTGAAATGAATTGAATGAGGACGAATTGGAAGAAGATTTTCTCAACACGGGGAGGAGGTCCCTTCGAAATTGGATTCGTTATTGTAAGGGGATTTTCGAGTATTTATCTAAAGGAAGGAACAAACGAGGATAAGAGAAAATTGCTTCTAATTTGTTTTGTCCAAGTGATGGCATAATATTCTTCCATTTTCATCCGAAAGCGCTTTTTTTTATTCTATTTCTCTATTCCACTCCATCTAGATCTAAGAAAGAACCCAATGCAATGAAATTCCACTAGTATACAAAAAAGAGAAATAGATACAAGGTCTCAAACCTTGTTATAGAATTTTTGCTTCAAAGAAAAAGAAATATCATATAGAGTCAGCGAATGAAATAGAGTCAGCAAATGAAGCGGATTCATTAACAACTCAATTTACAGATCAAAAATGAAAAAAAAGAAAGCATTGCCTTCTTTCCTATATCTTGTATTTATCGTACTTTTGCCCTGGGGGGTCTCTTTCTCTTTTAACAAATGTCTGGAACTTTGGATTAAGAATTGGTGGAATACCAGGCAATCCGAAACTCTCTTAACTGATATTCAAGAGAAAAAGGTTCTAGAAAGATTCATAGAATTAGAAGAACTTTTTCTCTTGGACGAAATGATAAAAGAGAAACCGAAGACACATGTACAAAAACCTCCTATAGGAATACACAAGGAAATAATACAATTGGCCAAAATAGATAATGAGGATCATCTCCATATCATTTTGCATTTCTCGACAAATATAATCTGTTTGGCTATTCTAAGTGGTTCTTTTTTTCTGGGTAAAGAGGAACTTGTCATTTTGAATTCTTGGGTTCAGGAATTCTTCTATAACTTAAATGACTCAATAAAAGCTTTTAGTATTCTTTTAGTTACTGATTTTTTTGTTGGATTTCACTCCACCCGCGGTTGGGAACTACTAATTCGTTGGGTCTACAATGATCTTGGATGGGCTCCTAACGAGCTAATTTTCACTATTTTTGTTTGTAGTTTTCCAGTGATTCTAGATACATGTTTGAAATTTTGGGTCTTTTTTTATTTAAACCGTCTATCTCCTTCGCTTGTAGTCATTTATCATTCAATTAGTGAAGCATAAACTCATTTGATCTCCTGATATTAATCAAATTAGCATCTTTCTTCTTTTAGAAAGAAAGCCCTTTTCCTTTTTAGCAAAATTCTTTCTATTTCTACCTGCTCAAGGTATTCATCATTCCAGTACAACTGTTGCAGTAGAATGACAACAGACTCGTGTATAGGGAACTAGATTAGCTTAGCTACCTATCTAATTTATTGTAGAAATTCTGGGATCTGCGATTGGACATGGAAAATAGAAATACTTTTTCTTGGGTAAAGGAACAGATGATTCGATCTATTTCTGTATCGATCATGATATATGTAATAACTCGGACATCTATTTCAAATGCATATCCCATTTTTGCGCAGCAGGGTTATGAAAACCCACGAGAAGCAACCGGACGAATTGTATGTGCCAATTGCCATTTAGCTAATAAGCCCGTGGATATTGAAGTTCCCCAAGCTGTGCTTCCCGATACTGTATTTGAAGCAGTTCTTCAAATTCCTTATGATATGCAACTGAAACAAGTTCTTGCTAATGGGAAAAAGGGAGGGTTAAATGTAGGTGCTGTTCTTATTTTGCCCGAGGGATTCGAATTAGCGCCGCCCGACCGTATTTCTCCTGAGTTGAAAGAAAAGATAGGAAATCTCTCTTTTCAGAGTTATCGTCCCGATAAAAAAAATATTCTTGTGATAGGCCCTGTTCCCGGTCAGAAATATAGTGAAATCGTCTTTCCCATTCTTTCCCCCGATCCTGCTACGAAGAAAGACGTTCATTTCTTAAAATATCCCATATATGTAGGGGGAAACCGAGGAAGGGGACAGATCTATCCTGATGGTAGTAAGAGTAACAATACGGTCTATAATGCTACGTCAACAGGTATAGTAAGAAAAATACTACGTAAAGAAAAAGGGGGATATGAAATATCCATAGTCGATACATTGGATGGACGCCAAGTGATTGATATTATACCTCCCGGGCCAGAACTTCTTGTTTCAGAAGGGGAATCGATCAAGCTTGATCAACCATTAACAAGCAATCCTAATGTGGGAGGGTTTGGTCAGGGGGATGCAGAAATAGTGCTTCAGGATCCATTACGCGTCCAAGGCCTTTTATTCTTCTTCGCATCCGTTATTTTGGCACAAGTTTTTTTGGTTCTCAAAAAGAAACAGTTTGAAAAGGTTCAATTGTACGAAATGAATTTCTAGGGCCCGGGATTTCTTACCATCAAATTGGTAAAAAGCCGCGATTTATTGGCGATTGCTAGAATTATCTATGATCTATTTTGGAAATCCTTTTTTTGTTTAAACTGTTTTTCGTTTGCGAGGTGTCTGGAATTCCTTATTTCTATCTCATGCAAAAGAAGAGAATTCAAGGCAAAGGGGGGAACAATAAAAGGATTTCTTCCTTTTAGGAGGGATTGCTGGTCTTCTTAATCCTCTATTGGGCACAAGAAAAAGGCAAAAAAGCCTTTTTCTTGTGTCGATTCTTCTTGTATCGAAATAAGAATCATTTTTCTTCCTATTCGTCAAAGATTACTATTTCTTCTTTTCTTTATTCGGGTCT